GTCTAGCTGTACCTACCGTCTTTTTTTTGGGGTCAATATCAGCAATGCAGTTCATCCAACGATAAACCAAATCCCGAATTATAGAGCTATGACACAATCAAACCCGAACGAACAAAATGTTGAATTGAATCGTACCAGTCTCTACTGGGGGTTATTACTCATTTTTGTACTTGCTGTTTTATTTTCCAATTATTTCTTCAATTAGGAAAACGAAAGAAAATAAATAAGAATTCTAGGCATTCTCTTAGCCCATTCGGAAGGATCTCATCTTATAATTATCCATGACTGTTTATGTCTCTAGCATGACCACTTGATGAAATTGGAGGGAAGTGGAGTAAATGGCCGATACTACTGGAAGGATTCCTCTTTGGATAATAGGTACCGTAGCTGGTATTCTTGTGATCGGTTTACTAGGTATTTTCTTTTATGGTTCATATTCCGGATTAGGTTCATCCTTATAGTAATTAGTAATCGGATGAATTCAGTTGTAGACATGAAAGTGTAGGAACTCAACGGGATTCCCTTCTTTGTTTGTCTGATTCGAGGGGAAAGGGCCCGTTGAGTTCTTAAGAATCAGAGTCTTTTTTTCGTCTAAATGATAAAGTGGATTTCTTTTTCTGCTGTTTCAAAAAACTCCATTCTATTTTTTCTGATGATGCTTTTGAAAAATGAACTTCATTGATTGATTCAGAACACCTCTTCCTTGATCTTGATAGTATCCATGGGTACTTTCTAAGTTAGAACAAAAACAAAGGGGGAATCGCTCAATTTCCTGGATTATATATACTATATATACTAATATTTCTGTAGATTCGATATCGTACAAATACTTTCTATACTCTTACTTTTTTTTACTATCTCAGAAAAATTGAAATTTTTGATAAATTCATTGAATAAGTTTTATTTTATGTTTGTCCACTATTTTATTGTACGTAATAAATCGAAAAAAAGTTCTGATACATCTGTAAAACCGAAACTAAGACTAGGAATTTTTGGCGAACAGGATCACAAATCATTACTCTTTCGACACAAGAAAAGGAATTTGCTACACCCCTTTCTTGTGTCGAAGACTAGGAAGACACATAATGCACCCTAGAATTTTTTGTTCCCCGCATTTATAATTCTTTTTATTACCCGTTTACTTATGCTAATATCTATCCCAATTTGATTCTGTTTCAAATAGAATCAAATGGATACATTTTATGACATTGAAATCTGGAAATAGTAACATAGTTGTAACAATTCAATTTGGCTAAAAAAACAAAGAAAGGGGTGGTAAAGTCATAAAGTCAAATAAAAAAGTCTTCTTCAAACAAAAAGCTACCTATTCTGACTAGGAATGCGGTACAAGGGATTCCCCGAAGTTCGTAGAAAAAGAGGAATTAAATAAACGGTTTTTCAGAATTGATTTTTTTTGATCATACATAATTGACAACAAAAATGTGGTTCTTTTTACGAACCTGATGAGGATAAATCGATGAGTTTAGAAATTCATTTCGGCTAATTGAACCTTCTCGAACTGTTTCTTTTTAAGAACCAAAAATATTTGTGCTAAAATAACAGATGCCAAGAAGAATAAAAGACCTTGGACACGTAATGGATCTTGAAGTACTATTTCTGCATCTCCCTGACCAAATCCACCCACATTAGGATTACTCGTTAATGGTTGATCGAATTTAATGGATTCACCCTCAGAAACAAGAAGTTCTGGTCCTGGAGGGATAATATCAACCACTTGACGTCCATCCGATGGATCTGTTATGGTTATTTCATATCCCCCCTTTTCTTTTCGTATGATTTTACTTAATATGCCCGCTCCTGTAGCATTATAAACTGTATTGTTACTCTTGCTTCCGTCGGGATAAATCTGACCCCTTCCCCTATTTCCCCCTACGTATATAGGATATTTTAAGAAATGAACGTCTTTCTTAGTAGCGGGGTCGGGGGAAAGAACAGGAAAGGTGATTTCACTATATTTCTGACCAGGGACAGGCCCTATCACAAGAATATTTTTTTTATTAGGGCGATAGCTCTGAAAAGACAAATTGCCTATCTTTTCTTTCATCTCAGGAGAAATACGATCGGAAGGAGCTAATTCAAAACCCTCTGGTAAAATAAGAACAGCCCCCACATTCAAACCCCCTTTCTTACCATTAGCAAGAACTTGTTTCACTTGCTTATCGTAAGGAATTCGAACAACTGCTTCAAATACAGTATCAGGAAGTACCGCTTGTGGAACTTCAATATCCACGGGCTTATTAGCTAAATGACAATTAGCACATACAATACGCCCAGTCGCTTCTCGTGGATTTTCATAACCCTGCTGCGCAAAAACAGGATATGCACTTGAAATGGATGTCCGAGTTATGATATATATCATGAGCGATACGGAAACACATCGAGTAATCTGTTCCTTTATCCAAGAAAAAGTATTTCTAGTTTGCATGGTCTAATCATTGATCCGAAAATTTCTACAATAAATTGGGGTAGGTCGCTAGTATAGTTCCCTATCCACGATTCTGCTATTTACTGGAATCATTTTACTGGCATACGATAGGATGAAAATCCCCTGGATAGAAAGTTTTTAATCCTTATGTAGAACTACAAAGACAAAGTAAGAAACATTCTGATTGGATTAGATTAATGTCGATGGATCATTTACATTTATCAATCATTCATTGAATGATAAATAACTACAAGTGACGGAGATACACGATTTAAATACCGGAAAATCCAATATTTAAAAATAGTATCGAGAATAACCGGAAAAGTGGAAACAAGACCAGATATAATTTGATCATTATGAACAAATCCAAAATCTTTGTAGACAGAACCAATCATTAGTTCCCAACCGTGTGGTGAATGAAATCCGATACATAAATCAGTTAATAAAAGAATCGAAAAAGCTTTTACTGTATCACTTAAGTTATATAGGAATTCCTGAGCCCAAGAGTTAAGAATAACAAGTTCTTCATTACCTAAAATAGAAGAACCGCTTAGAATAACAAAACAGATTATATTTGTCGAGAAGTGCAAAATCGTATGGATACGATCCGCATTGTGTATCTTGATTAATTGGATCGTTTCTTTGTGGATTCCTATAGGAAGCTTTTGTAGATGTGTCTCCGAGTATTCCTTGACCATTTCGTCCAAAAAGAAGATTTCCTCTAATTCTATGAACTTTTGTAGAATACTTTTTTCTTGAATATCATTCAAAAAAATTTCGGATTGACCAGTATTCAACCAATTAGTAATCCAAGATTCCATACTTTTAGTAAATGAGAGAGAAATCCACCGGGGTAAAAATACTATAGATGCAAGATACAAAAGAGGAGTGAATGCTTTCGTTTTTGCCATTTTTCACCTGTGAATTTTTAATTAACCCACTTCATTTGTCGACTTTATGTGATTGAATATTTCTTTCAAACATGAGTTCGAGATAAGGTATCAAACCTATGAATTTATTTGATTTTTGATTTTGTTTGAATCTAGAAAGAATACAGAAATAGACTAAGACTCTACTTAAAATTCGAATGAAGAAATAAATAATCAAAAATATTGTTTCCAGATATCTCAATTCATCAAATTCTAAACAAGTGTCTCCTTTTGATGAATCACCGAAAGAAGTACTTTAAGGAATGAATATTATTGATATTTTGATAGGAAAGCATTCGTTTTTCAGCCCAGTTCCTTTTCTCAAAAGACTTCAATTGGTACGCGCAAGAAATAGGCCAATTCCGCGGCTTTTTGTTCAATTTCTCGTGGAGTCAAATTCTCATCAGTACGGGTCAACGGAATAGCCCCCCGACCTCTGATGTCCATATAAAGGACACGACGAGCATAAATACCCTCCTTAACTTCTATTCTAACGGATTGAATATCTTTTATAAGGAATCGGAGGAATATGCGACGATTTTTTCCAGGAAATCCCCAACGAAAAATACACACTATTCCTTCCTTTCTATCGAATCGATCATAACCACTACCTACATTCCAGGAAATTGTGCACCACAAATAGGAACTAATAAAGAGACCCGCGATCCCGTAGAAAGACATCACGATCCCTTGTGGAAAAAAAAGAATTTGCTGAGACGGAACAAAAGATATCAAATTTCTACCAAGATAACTGGAAGTTCCAACCAATAAGAATCCTAATGAACCTAAAAAAACGATAAGGGCCCAGCAAAAATTACTTAGTTTTCGAGACCCCGTTATAAGTTCTATCCATATATGTTCTGATCGCCAACTCATACTTGATCCGATTGCATTTTATTGGAATTGAGAGAATACCCCCAATGATTTTGACTTGACTTTTTTTGTTTCCGAAGGAACTCTCATCACCTAGCGCTAGTTTGATGTGAACTAGCACTAGTTTGATGGCAACCTTTAGGAGTAATTCATCAAATTGGTTAGATCTAAAATAATAACATACCCTTCATATCATCCCATCCCAATATACATATTGATATACATATAGATCCACCAACTTTCTATATTAGGCATCCAGCGATCCTGATCTATTTGAAACTAGTTAGAATTAATTTACCCATAGATCATTTTCTGCAGGCATAAGAGCTTTTTCCTTTATGTTCGGTGGAAATCATATGTTATACTTTCCCGAGATAAATATCTGTCTTATGCTACAAGTCTAAATTTCAAAAAAACGGATGAGGTTTGGGCCCCCCAGATCTAAACAATCTTATTTTTTTGAACATGAAGAAATAAAGAAGCCATTGCAATTGCCGGAAATACTAGTCCTACTAAAGGCACAAAAATAGAGGGAAAATTAAAAGTTATCATAAAATGGGTACCTCGGCTTACTATTTGTACCTGTTATTATTTTTTTTAATATCATATTTATACTAATTATAATTTATAATTAAGGATTGTAATTATTATGAATTCGTAGTTATTATTAATTAATTCCATTTGAAAATTATTATTAGAATAATAAGTATCTATATATCTAAGTGATGAGTATATAGAATAAGTCCAAGGAATGTATAACTAAATAAATGGACTTATTCATCTATCTACATGAAAGATACGTATGATAATCAACTTTATTATTTTTCTTCATTTTTTTGTGTTTTGTTCTTGTCTTCTAATTTAATAAAGAAATAGTTTCTTACCAATTATCGAAAGATTTGTTAGAATGCGACACAACCGAAATTTTTAGTGAAAATGGGTTTTTGGGGGGATGGAGAAAGATACAAAACTATATATCTATCTTTTATCTTGTTGATAGAGACTTCTTAATTAGTAATCGGGAAGCTAGGTAAAAAAAGAGTTATCCGCAACTTTCGATTCTTTCTACAATTAGATCTTAGGTCACCAAAGAAAGCTCCATTCTTATTTCCTTTGATTCTGAGAAGCTAACTACTTGTTTGCTACAAATAAAATAATTGAACTTGGTGCGCGCTACTTGATTGAATTGGAATTCAAAGGAAAGAAGGCGTGGAGCTTAAATAACTCACTCAGAACACTTTTTAAAAGATTGCGTGGTACGATTAGGTCGAATAAGCCCTTCTGGAATAAATATTCAGCCGCTTGTGAACCTTCGGGTACTGTTTTATTCAATGTTTGTTCAATTACTCTTTTACCCGCAAATGCTATGTAGGAATTAGGTTCGGCAATAATGATATCTCCCAACATACCAAAACTAGCCGTTACCCCACCAGTAGTAGGAGATGTAAGGATTGATACATATAATAACTTTTTATTTAATTGATAATCATATAAGGCAGACGATATTTTAGCCATTTGCATCAAGCTCAAACTTCCTTCTTGCATGCGCGCCCCCCCCGAAGCGCACACTATAATAAGAGGTATAAATTTATTGGTAGCGTACTCAATCAAACGGGTGATTTTCTCCCCGACTACGGATCCCATACTACCCCCCATAAACTGAAAATCCATAACTCCAATAGCTACGGGAATACCATTTAGTTGACCTACGCCTGTTTGAACAGCCTCAGTTAATCCTGTCTTTCTTTGATAAGAATCAATACGATCTTTATAAGGCTCTTCTTCCGAATGAAATCCAATGGGATCCAGAGAGACCATGTCTTCATCCATAGGATCCCAAGTACCGGGGTCAATCGAAACTTCGATTCTTTCTGAACTACTCATTTTCAAATGATATCCACATTGTTCACAAATATTCACGTTTGATTTCAAAAATTTCTTATAATTTAATCCATAACAATTTTCGCATTGAACCCACAAATGCCTGTATTTTTGAGTTGCATCGAGATCATTAGGCCTTTCTCTTAGAGTTAAATCACTACTCTTCGCGCGGGTTTGTATACTGGACCTCCCGGTTTCAGTACTAGTTCTACGTTTATCAAAAAGGCACCTAGAGATGTAACTGTCACTACCATCACTTACAATGGGCGTACCACTCCAGATTTGAGACTGGAGATAACCATCAATGCAACTAGTAATGTGATTATTCCAACTAGATTTAGTATCATACATGTAACGATTATCTAAGCAATCTTCACTCGTAGATCCATTATTCATATAACTAGAATTGCGATAACTAGAAAAAGAACTTTCTAATTCACTCAGAAAAGAACGGTCGTTGTCAATCTCAAAAATATGATTTTCAATATTAAAATAGATAGAATAACTGTCTCCATTACTATCCCTAACTAAAAAAGTATCATCAGAGATAAAATTCCGAATGCCTTTGGCGCCAAATAAACGATCGACATTACTGTAACTAGAATTGTCACGACCCCTCCAACTGTGAATGTTTTTAGCCCTACCTTTTAGATTCGGATCTTCACCTTCACTAGTATTTTCAATAGGACCAAGATTGTCCGTTGATTTCTTTATCCCATACCTGCGTTCTAACTCCTTCTTAAACACCATCGAATTAAACCACCATCTTTCCATAGAGTTTTCTTGCCCCCTATTTGCATAAAAATACAATAGATGAATAGTCATTCGATCCACAATTCTTTATTTTTTTTGTTTGAATATCTTATTTCTTATCAGACTAAACATAGAAATTAAATCACTACTAATAGGAAGTGTGGAAAAGGATTCTCTTTTGTTTTGTGGGAATCCAGGGGTAAGACGTAAGACTTCACTATAAATGAATATGATGGAATCCCTTTTCATTCTAAATTAAATATAATGATAAAAAGTGGTTTGTCCTATGTCTTCATATCAAACAAAAAAAATAAATATTAGTTCTCGCTTAGAAATAATTTTTTCGTAAAATCTCATCTAATAACTAACTACTAACAAGTAGTAAATTAAGGTTCTATTCCAACACAGAACGAAAAAGACAATATACAGGATGGGTCGAAAGATTTGTGATACTTCGCTTGATTCAGGGAAACTACAAGATATATAAAGAATATACCAATCCTAAGGCTCCATAGGTTTAATTGTGGATCCAAGACAACAATAGAAACATTTGAGTCTTAAATTTATATTTCAAATCTTCTATATCTAGAGATATATGTATTTATACAAAATACATTT